ATGATACTAGAACTCATGCCCTATAAAGCATGTTATCCTATTTTCAAATTGGTTTATTCTGCAGCAGCAAATGCTAGTTTCAATATGGGTTCCAACGAAGCCAATTTAGTAATTAATAAAGCTGAGGTTAACGAGGGTACTGCCTCGAAGAAATTAAAACCCCGGGCTCGAGGACGTAGTTATGCAATAAAAAAAGCTACCTGTCATATAACTATTGTAGTGAAAGATATATCTTTAGATGAATATGAAGATATAGATTTAGATTCGTTAAAAAACCCTAAGACAACTATGGTATATGATGATGCGTATAATAGTGAGGTAGTATGGGACAAAAAATAAATCCACTTGGTTTCCGACTTGGTACAACCCAAAGTCATCATTCCCTTTGGTTTGCCCAACCAAAAAATTATTCTGAAGGTCTACAAGAAGATCAAAAAATAAGAGATTTTATCAAAAATTATGTTCAAAAGAATATGAGAATATCCTCCGGTGCCGAGGGAATTGCCCGCATAGAGATTCAAAAAAGAATCGATTTGATCCAGGTCATAATCTTTATGGGATTCCCGAAGTTATTAATCGAAAGTAGACCGCGAGGAATCGAAGAATTACAGATGAATCTACAAAAAGAATTTCATTATGTGAATCGAAAACTTAACATTGCTATCACAAGAATTGCAAAACCTTATGGAAATCCTAATATTCTTGCAGAATTTATAGCCGGACAATTAAAGAATAGAGTTTCATTTCGAAAAGCAATGAAAAAGGCTATTGAATTGACTGAACAAGCAGATACAAAAGGAATTCAAGTACAAATTGCAGGGCGTATCGACGGAAAAGAAATTGCACGTGTCGAATGGATCAGAGAGGGTCGGGTTCCCCTACAAACCATTCGCGCTAAAATTGATTATTGTTCCTATACAGTTCGTACTATCTATGGGGTATTAGGCATCAAAATTTGGATTTTTATAGACAAGGAAGAGGAATAACAAAACTTTCATTGTTTTTCTGTCGATAGAACAAAAAGGAGGAAACTCTTTCATTCTTTTTCTGACCAATCAAACAAATTCCGAATTCTTTAATTCTATAGGGTTGAATAAAAATTGGATTTACTTTTTGTTTTGATAAAATTGCTATGCTTAGTGTGTGACTCGTTGGTTTTTTTTATGGGGTTGGGATTAAAAAAAGACCGGCCCGGTAGTATGAAAACCAACCCATCGCTTCATATTATCTGGATCTAAAGAACCTGTCAAGATATGACAATGACAAATTGGTCATATTTTTGTAGCAACTCAAATTTTTTTAGAATTAAACTTTAATGAATTCTAAGTTTAAAGCAAAATACAGAACAAGAGTGTGGATAAATGGAAGGGTGAGAGAAAGAGATAAAAAATATCTATGATATAGAATTCCAAGATGTAAGGTCTATGAGTTCTCTCATAAAAGACAGTGTAATAAAGCATCAATACTAATTGATTCATCCATAATGAAATATTAAATGAATCCTTCTTATAGATTATAGAAGAAAAAACTCAAGAGCTTCGAGCCAATAAAGACTAAGAAGATTGACTCAAGAATAAATTGAATTAGAAGCTTCGTTGTAAAATTCTGACCTAACCATTTAGTACGAAGTGGTGGGGACGAAGGAACCTGTGAATGCAAAAGATTTTATTGAACAAATGAATCTTAATGATTCACTCGTTGGGATGGCGAAATGAACCGGAAATAAATTCATCTATTCGGAGAAATGACGAACAAGTGCTAGGACTGAAATAGAGACTGCAAGAGTAAATATTCGCCCGCGATTCTTTTTTTTTGAATTGGAATTGGTAAACCTGGATAAAGGACAAAAGAAAATAAAGATTTAATAGGACGTTCCAAAAAAACGATTTTTTGGTCAAATTTTTTATAAAAATGTTCTAATATCTATTCAAATTAATTGAAATTCCCTTTTGAATCCTTTTATTCGCGAGGAGCTGGATGAGAAGAAACTCTCACGTCCAGTTCTGTAGTAGAGATGGACTTCCGAAACAACCATCAATTATAACCCCAAAAGAACTAGATTCCGTAAACAACATAGAGGACGAATGAAGGGAATATCTTATCGAGGTAATCATATTTGTTTCGGTAAATATGCTCTTCAGGCACTTGAGCCTGCTTGGATCACATCTAGACAAATCGAAGCGGGTCGACGAGCAATGACACGAAATGCGCGCCGTGGTGGAAAAATTTGGGTCCGTATATTTCCAGACAAACCAGTTACAATAAGACCCGCCGAAACACGTATGGGTTCGGGGAAAGGATCCCCTGAATATTGGGTAGCTGTTGTTAAACCAGGGCGAATACTATATGAAATGGGCGGAGTAACTGAAAATATAGCTAGAAGGGCTATTTTAATAGCAGCATCCAAAATGCCTATACGAACTCAATTTATTATTTCGGGATAAAAATGTAGAACCAACATAAATGAGTCTTGGGAATGAAAGAAAACCGCAGGTTTCTTTTTTTGGACAAACAATATTTCTTTTATTTTCTTCATCCTTTGCATTGGAAGAATAGACTCAAAAATTCATATGATTCAACCTCAGACCCATTTAAATGTAGCGGATAACAGCGGGGCTCGAAAATTGATGTGTATTCGAATCATAGGAGCTAGTAATCGACGATATGCTCATATTGGTGACGTTATTGTTGCTGTGATCAAAGAAGCAGTACCAAATATGCCCCTAGAAAAATCAGAAGTAGTAAGAGCTGTAATTGTTCGTACCTGTAAAGAACTTAAACGTGACAGTGGTATGATAATACGATATGATGACAATGCTGCAGTTGTGATTGATCAAGAAGGAAATCCAAAAGGAACTCGAATTTTTGGTGCAATCCCCCGCGAATTGAGACAATTCCATTTTACTAAAATAGTTTCATTAGCTCCCGAGGTATTATAAAATAAAATGGGATCCTGATATCCTTGGGATATTTGAAAAGAAATAGATTAAGAACTAGATTAATTCGTAGATTATGTCTCACGCATATACCTTGAAAAATCATATTCATAAACCAATAAAAAAACATGTTAATTATATCCAATTTTGATTTTGAGGCACCAAAAGTTTTACTTCATCATGGGTAGAGACACTATTGCTGAGATAATAACCTCTATACGAAATGCAGATATGGATAGAAAAAGAGTTGTTCGTATAGCATCTACTAATATTACCGAAAATATTGTGAAAATACTTTTCCGAGAAGGTTTTCTTGAAAACGTCAGAAAACATCGAGAAAAAAACAAAATTTTTTTGGTTTTAACCCTGCGACATAATAGAAGGAATAGTAAAAGACCCCATACCTGTAAAAATTTTTTAAATTTAAAACGGATCAGCCGACCCGGTCTACGAATCTATTCTAACTCTCAACGAATTCCTAGAATTTTAGGTGGAATGGGGATTGTAATTCTTTCGACTTCGCGAGGTATAATGACAGACCGGGAGGCTCGACTAGAAAGAATCGGCGGAGAAATTTTATGTTATATATGGTAATCCTTTTAATATCCAAATGGGATCCGAAACCTCTTCCTCTTTGTAAAAAAAAAAAAGAAAGAAAGGGGTGAGTTGTCTAATATCGTTTCTCCTACATTAGTTGATACTTCAAGGGGGCTTTACCTGAAATGAAAGAACAAAAATGGATTCATGAGGGTTTAATTACCGAATCGCTTCCCAACGGCATGTTCCGCGTTCGTTTAGATAATGAAGATCTGATTATAGGTTATGTTTCAGGAAAGATCCGACGTAGTTTTATACGGATACTGCCAGGAGATAAAGTAAAAATTGAAGTAAGTCGTTATGATTCAACTAGAGGACGTATAATTTATCGACTCCGAAACAAGGATTCGAAAGATTAGGTGGTTTTTATTCAATACGATTCGAGATGAAAAATTTCAAGAAACTTATTTTCTACCAAGAAGTAGATTCAGAATTAAGATAAGGAATGACAAATATGAAAATAAGAGCTTCCGTTCGTAAAATTTGTGAAAAATGTCGACTAATCCGCAGACGGGGGCGCATTAGAGTAATTTGCTCTAACCCAAGACATAAACAAAGACAAGGATAATCAGACTCACTAAAGCACTAAACGTACAAATAAAGAATCTGTTTTGACATCAAATGGATATATTCCATATATTTATGACTCATATTTATGAGATGCTACAATATGGCAAAAGCTATACCGAGAATTGGTTCACGTAGAAATGTACGTATTGGGTCACGTAAAAGTGCACGTAGAATACCAAAGGGAGTTATTCATGTTCAAGCAAGTTTCAATAATACTATTGTCACGGTTACAGATGTACGAGGTCAGGTGGTTTCCTGGTCCTCGTCCGGTACTTGTGGATTCAAGGGTACCAGAAGGGGGACGCCCTTTGCCGCCCAAACTGCAGCGGCAAATGCTATTCGTACAGTAGTCGATCAAGGTATGCAACGAGCCGAAGTCATGATAAAAGGTCCCGGTCTCGGAAGAGACGCCGCATTACGAGCTATTCGTAGAAGTGGTATACTATTAACTTTTGTGCGGGATGTAACCCCCATGCCACATAATGGCTGTCGACCTCCAAAAAAAAGACGTGTGTAGAAATGGAGAGTGAAGACATTTCAAGAGAAACAAGAGAAATAAATAATTCAATCAAATAAAATATTATTACTATGGTTCGAGAGAAAGTAACAGTATCTACTCGGACACTGCAGTGGAAGTGTGTTGAATCAAGAACAGACAGTAAACGTCTTTATTACGGGCGCTTTATTCTGTCTCCACTTATGAAAGGACAGGCCGACACAATAGGCATTGCGATGAGAAGAGCTTTGCTTGGAGAAATAGAAGGAACGTGTATCACACGCGTAAAATCTGAGAATGTCCCGCACGAATATTCGACTATAACGGGTATTCAAGAATCGGTCCACGAAATTATAATGAATTTGAAAGAAATTGTATTTAGAAGTAATCTATATGGAACT